AATGAAGTGCCTGACTAAAGGGTTATTTTGATAGAATAAATCAAGTAAATTAATTTACCTTCATTATATTTAATAGAATCAAACTATTTCCAAAAATATCAAAAACTTTTGTGCATCTTACACCAAAATATAAAAAGATAAGCTAATTAAGCTCTTAGGTTCATACCCTGATTATAGAAGTTATATCCTTCTTCTTTTTAATGTTTTTTAATCCCTCTAAAGCTTTATTTATCATTATATTAATTAGAGGTACATTAATTACTATTTCTTCTAATTCATGATTAGGAGCTTGAATAGGTTTAGAAATTAATTTATTGTCATTTATTCCCTTAATGACTAATAGAAATAATCTAATATCTACAGAAGCTTCCTTAAAATACTTTCTTACTCAAGCATTAGCTTCATCAATTCTTTTATTTTCAGTAATTCTATTAACAATAACAAATTATATTATTTTTTCTTTCCCTGAAAGTAATGTAATTATAAATTTAATAGTTAATTCCACTTTATTATTAAAAATAGGAGCAGCTCCTTTTCATTTCTGATTTCCAGGAGTAATAGAAGGATTAAGATGAATAAATGCTTTTACTTTAATAACTTGACAAAAAATTGCTCCTTTAATATTAATTTCTTATTGTTTTATCAATAATTTTATTATTTATGTAATTTTATTTTCTGTATTAATAGGATCTTTAGGAGGATTAAATCAAACTTCTCTTCGAAAATTAATAGCTTATTCATCAATTAATCATATTGGGTGAATACTTGGGGCTATAATTATTAGTGAAAATTATTTTATTATTTATTTCATTTTATATGTATTTTTATCCTTTAGAATTATTTTACTGATAAATTACTATAATATTTTTCATTTAAAACAAGCTTTTTCAAGATCTAATTCTCCTATTGTAAAATTTTGTTTATTTACATCTCTTTTATCATTAGGAGGTCTTCCTCCTTTTTTAGGATTTATACCTAAATGAGCAATTATTCAAATTTTAATTGAAAATAATCAATTAATTTTAGTTACAACAATCGTAATTTTAACATTAATTACATTATATTTTTATTTACGTATTACTTATTCAGCTTTCATATTAGCTAATATAGAACCAAATTGGATTTTTAATTTAAATAGTCGAAAATTAAACTATTTAATTTTAACTCCATCAATTATTTCAATTACAGGTTTATTTTTAATTACTTTAATTTTCAATTTATTTTAAGGCTTTAAGTTAATAAAACTAATAGTCTTCAAAATTATAAATAAAGAAATTTTCTTTAAGCCTTAGTATAAAACACTCCTTTAGAATTGCAGTCTAATGTCATAATTGACTATAAAGCTTTGATAGAAGAAAAGTAATTTCATAATTAGATTTACAATCTAATGCCTAATTTTCAGCCATTCTATCATCTCGCGAAAATGACTCTTTTCTACTAATCATAAGGATATTGGAACTTTATATTTTATTTTTGGAGCTTGATCAGGAATGGTAGGAACTTCTTTAAGTTTACTGATTCGAGCTGAATTAGGCCAACCTGGAGCATTAATTGAAGATGATCAAATTTTTAATGTAATTGTAACTGCTCATGCTTTTGTAATAATTTTTTTTATAGTAATACCAATTTTAATTGGAGGATTTGGAAATTGATTAGTTCCTTTAATATTAGGAGCTCCAGATATAGCTTTCCCTCGAATAAATAATATAAGATTTTGGTTATTACCTCCGTCTTTAACTTTACTACTTACTAGCTCATTAGTCGAAAATGGGGCTGGGACAGGTTGAACTGTTTACCCTCCTTTATCTTCAACTATTGCTCATGCTGGAGCTTCAGTTGATTTAGCTATTTTTTCTTTACATTTAACTGGAATTTCATCAATTTTAGGAGCTGTAAATTTTATTACTACTGTAATTAATATACGATCAACAGGAATAACTCTTGATCGAATACCTTTATTTGTTTGATCTGTAGCTATTACAGCTTTATTGTTATTACTTTCATTACCTGTATTAGCAGGAGCTATTACTATATTACTTACAGATCGAAATTTAAATACTTCATTTTTTGATCCTGCTGGTGGAGGAGATCCTATTTTATATCAACATTTATTTTGATTTTTTGGACACCCAGAAGTATATATTTTAATTTTACCTGGATTTGGAATAATTTCTCATATTATTTCTCAAGAATCCGGAAAAAAGGAAACTTTTGGAACTTTAGGAATAATTTATGCAATATTAGCAATTGGACTATTGGGATTTGTTGTTTGAGCACATCATATATTTACTGTTGGAATAGATGTTGATACACGAGCATACTTTACTTCAGCAACAATAATTATTGCTGTCCCAACTGGAATTAAAATTTTCAGTTGATTAGCCACTTTACACGGAGCTCAATTTACATATAGACCTTCATTATTATGAGCTTTAGGATTTGTATTTTTATTTACTGTAGGAGGATTAACTGGTGTAGTTTTAGCTAATTCATCTTTAGATATTATTTTACATGATACTTATTATGTAGTAGCTCATTTTCATTATGTTTTATCAATAGGAGCAGTATTCGCAATTATAGCTGGTTTTATTCATTGATATTCTTTATTTACAGGTTTAGCTATAAATCCTCAATGATTAAAAATTCAATTCCTAATTATATTTGTTGGTGTTAATATAACATTTTTCCCTCAACATTTTCTTGGATTAGCTGGTATACCTCGACGTTATTCTGATTATCCTGATGCTTATACAACTTGAAATATTATTTCTTCTATTGGAAGAATTATTTCTTTTATTGGAGTATTAATATTTTTATTTATTATTTGAGAAAGAATAATTACTAATCGATTAATTCTTTACCCAACTAATTTATCCACTTCTATTGAATGGTATCAAAATCTTCCTCCTGCTGAACATAGTTATTCTGAATTACCTCTATTGTTAAATTTCTAATATGGCAGATTAGTGCAATAGATTTAAGCTCTATATATAAAGATTATTCTTTTATTAGAAACTAATGTCAACTTGAAGAAATTTAGGGTTACAAAATAGAGCTTCTCCTTTAATAGAACAATTAACTTTTTTTCATGATCATACAATATTAATTGTAATTATAATCACTATTTTAGTTGGTTATATAATAACTTCATTATTTTTTAATAATCTAACAAATCGATATTTACTAGAAAGTCAAGGAATTGAAGTAATTTGAACTATTCTTCCAGCTATTACATTAATTTTTATTGCCCTTCCATCTCTTCGATTATTATATTTATTAGATGAGATTAAAGATCCAGCTTTAACATTAAAAACTATTGGTCATCAATGATATTGAAGTTATGAATACTCAGATTTTATTTCATTAGAATTTGATTCTTATATAATCCCATTAAATGAATTAGAATTAGACAGTTTCCGTTTACTTGATGTTGATAATCGTACAGTCATTCCTTTAAACACTCAAATTCGAATATTAATTTCAGCTGCTGATGTTCTTCATTCTTGAACAGTTCCAGCATTAGGAATCAAAGTTGATGCTACTCCTGGTCGATTAAATCAAACTAGATTTTTAATTAACCGACCTGGATTATTTTTTGGACAATGTTCAGAAATTTGTGGAGCAAATCATAGTTTTATACCAATTGTTATTGAAAGAGTTCCAACTAATATTTTTATTAAATGAATTTCAGCTATAAGAGCTGCTTCATTAGATGACTGAAAGCAAGTATTGGTCTCTTAAACCACTTTATAATAGTATCGCAACTATTTCTAATGAAAAGAATTAGTTAAATTAACATTAGTATGTCAAACTAAAATTATTAGTCTAAATCTAATATTCTTTAATTCCACAAATAGCCCCAATCAATTGATTAAGACTTTTTATTATATTTTCTATTATTTTATTATTATTTAATATAATAAATTATTATTCTTTTTTACCAAAATTACCAAATTCTAAAGAAACTAATAATATTTATTTTAAATCCTTAAGTTGAAAATGATAACTAATCTATTCTCTGTTTTTGATCCCTCAACTAATATTATAAATTTATCTCTAAATTGATTAAGAACTTTTTTAGGTTTATTAATAATTCCTTCTCTTTACTGATTTATACCTTCTCGATTTCATTTAATTTGAAATAATATTACTATAACTCTTCATAATGAATTTAAAACTTTATTAGGACCTTCTGGTCATGTAGGAAGATCATTTATATTTATTTCTTTATTTTCTATTATTTTATTTAATAATTTTTTAGGATTATTTCCTTATATTTTTACTAGCTCAAGTCATTTAACATTAACATTATCTTTAGCTTTACCTTTATGACTAAGATTTATAATTTATGGATGAATTAATCACACTCAACATATATTTGCTCATTTAGTGCCTCAAGGAACTCCTTCAATTCTTATACCTTTTATAGTATGTATTGAAACAATTAGTAACATAATTCGACCTGGAACATTAGCTGTTCGATTAGCTGCTAATATAATTGCAGGTCATCTATTATTAACTTTATTAGGAAATACAGGTCCTTCTTTATCCTATTCAATTTTATCTTTATTAATCTTCACTCAAATTGCTTTACTTATTTTAGAATGTGCTGTAGCAATTATTCAATCTTATGTATTTGCCGTTTTAAGAACTTTATACTCTAGAGAAGTTAATTAATGTCAACACATGCTAATCATCCATTTCATTTAGTAGATTATAGCCCTTGACCTCTAACAGGGGCATTAGGAGCTATAACTATTGTATCAGGTATAGTAAAATGATTTCATCAATTTAATCCTAATCTTTTAGTTTTAGGTTTTATCATTACAACATTAACAATATATCAATGATGACGAGATATTTCACGAGAAGGTACTTTTCAAGGTTTACATACTTTAATAGTAACTTTAGGTCTTCGATGAGGAATAATTTTATTTATTGTTTCTGAAATTTTTTTCTTTATTTCATTTTTTTGGGCTTTTTTTCACAGAAGTTTATCTCCTGCTATTGAATTAGGTGCTGTTTGACCTCCTGTTGGGATTTATGCATTTAATCCATTTCAAATTCCATTATTAAATACTGCTATTTTATTAGCATCAGGAGTAACTGTTACATGAGCTCATCATGGATTAATAGAAAAAAATCATTCTCAAGGATTTCAAGGATTACTTTTAACTGTAATTTTAGGAATTTATTTCTCTGCTCTTCAAGGATATGAATATATTGAAGCTTCTTTTACAATTTCAGATTCTGTTTATGGTTCTACTTTTTTTATAGCAACTGGATTTCATGGATTACATGTTATTATTGGAACTACATTTTTACTGGTTTGTTTAATTCGTCACTCTCAATATCATTTTTCTAATGCTCACCATTTTGGATTTGAAGCAGCTGCATGATACTGACATTTTGTTGATGTAGTATGATTATTTTTATATATTTCTATTTACTGATGAGGTAGATATTTATATAGTATAAAATGTATATTTGACTTCCAATCAAAAGGTCTAAATTAATTTAGTATAAATAATTATTATTATTTTTTCAATCTCAATTATTCTTTTATTAATTTCATTAATTGTTATATTATTAGCTTCAATTCTTTCAAAAAAATCTATTATTGATCGAGAAAAAAGATCACCTTTCGAATGTGGATTTGATCCTAAAAGATCAGCTCGATTACCTTTTTCTCTTCGTTTTTTTTTAATTGCAGTGATTTTTTTAATTTTTGATGTAGAAATTGCTCTTTTATTACCTATAATTATTATTTTTACTTCATCAAACTTAATCATATGAAGAACTGTAAGATTATTTTTTTTATTAATTTTATTAATTGGATTATATCATGAATGAAATCAAGGAGCTTTAGAATGAGCTAATTAACAGGACTGTAGTTAAGTATAACATTTGATTTGCATTCAAAAAGTATTGATTAATCAATCTGTCTTATGAATATTTTTTAGTATGAATAATGAAGCGATTTATTGCAATTAGTTTCGACCTAATCTTAGATGTTTACATCCTTATTCTTTAATTGAAGCCAAAAAGAGGCCTATCACTGTTAATGATATTATTGAATATTAATTCCAATTAAGGAAATATGAAGTTCAAGAAAAAGCTGCTAACTTTTCTCTTTAGTGGTTTAACTCCATTAATATTTCTTTTTAAATTTATATAGTTTAAATAAAACCTTACATTTTCACTGTAAAAATAAGATTTTTTAATCTTTATAGATATTCAAAGATTTAAATTAATCTCTTTAACATCTTCAGTGTCACGCTCTATTTATAAGCTATTTGAATAAATAAATATAAAAATTAAAACAATAATTCAAAAAACAAATTTAATTAAATATACCTTTAAATCATTATTTTGTAAAACTTGTCTTAACTTAGAATTATATTGAATTCTTTTATAAATTCTCTGTCCTCCAAAATATTCTCTTCAACCTTGATCTCCACTATTTATAATTAACTGTCCAATTTTTAATGGATAATAATTTACTATATTAGTAGATAAAATAGGTATAAATCATATTGATCCTAAAAAAGTACTAATAAAATATATTTTTAAAGATTTTAAAGTTCATCTCAAAGAAAATTTAGAAATTTCATACCCAAATCAACCTCCTAATAAACTTACAAATAAAGCTAAAGTTTTTAATGATAATGGTAAACAAATTATTCTAGGAACAGGAAAAATTAGTCATCTCAATATTCTTCCTCCTAAAATTACTATAATTAATAATCCTAATATCCCTCGAATTATTACTCATCCTTCATCATTTATAGTATGTAAACTTCTAATATTAAAATCTCCATTAACTAAATAATAAGATAAACGTAACGAATAACACACAGTTAATCCTGTTCTAAAAAAATATAATATAAATCTAAATATATTTAAATATGATAGTCTAACAATTTCTAAAATTAAATCTTTGGAATAAAATCCTGTTAAAAAAGGTATACCACATAAGGCTAAATTTGCAATATTAAAACATCTAATTGTCAAAGGTATATGAATAACTAAACCTCCCATTGCTCGAATATCTTGATAATCCTTTATATTATGAATAATTGCTCCAGCACATATAAATAATAAAGCTTTAAATAATGCATGAGTTAATAAATGAAAAAAAGCTAATTTAGCAAATCCTATTGCTAAAATTCTTATTATTAAACCCAATTGACTTAAAGTAGATAAAGCAATAATTTTTTTTAAATCAAATTCAAAATTAGCTCCTATTCCAGCCATAAATATAGTTAATCCTGAAATCAATAATAAAATTTTTCCTAAATAATTATCAATTAATAAAACATTAAAACGAATTAATAAATAAACTCCTGCTGTTACTAAAGTTGATGAATGTACTAATGCTGAAACAGGAGTAGGAGCTGCTATAGCTGCAGGTAATCATGATGAGAAAGGAATTTGAGCTCTTTTAGTTATTGCTGCTACTATTACTAAACATCCAATTAATATTATATCAAAATTATTTTTTATGCACTCTAAATAAAAAATATAATTTCATCTACCAAAATTTAATATTCAAGCAATTGATAATAATAATATTACATCTCCAATTCGATTTGATAAAGCTGTTAATATACCAGCATTATAAGATTTTACATTTTGATAATAAATTACTAAACAATAAGAAACTAAACCTAAACCATCTCATCCTAATAAAATTCTAATTAAATTTGGTCTAATAATCAACAATATTATTGATAAAACAAATATTAAAACTAATAAAATAAAACGATTAATATTTAAATCTCCTTCTATATATTCTTTTCTATAAAAAATTACTAGAGAAGAAATTAATAAAACAAAACTTATAAATAATAAAGATATTCAATCAAACAAAAAAGTTATTACAATTGCAGAAGAATTTAATCTTAATAATTCTCACTCAATAAAATATACTAAATCTATAATTAAAAAATAAACCCCTATAATAAAACAAATTATTCTAATTATAAATAAAAATATAAATCTAATTAAACAAATAGATAAAAATTTTATCACGACTTAAAATAAATTATTTATATCTTTGACACCACAAATCAATATTTTCTATTAAACTATTTAAGTACAACCACAATATACAACTTTCTCTTTTTAAAATTAATAAATTTAAAGGAAATCAATGAAGAAATAATAATAAATATTCTCGTGTGAATCCTATTGAACATGAATAAGATCCTGAATAAATTTTTCCATGTTGACTATAAGAAAATAAGTATAAAGTATAAACAGCTCTAAAAAAAGATAATAAAGCTAAAGCAATTATTGAAATTCATGATCAAGAAATTACTCTATTTAATAGTCTAATTTCTCCTAATAAATTTAAAGAAGGAGGAGCTGCTATATTTGAAGATCTTAATAAAAATCACCATAAAGCTATTCTAGGTATAAAATTTATTAATCCCTTATTAATTAATAATCTTCGACTTCCTAATCGTTCATAAGAAATATTTGCTAAACAAAACAAACCAGATGAACATAATCCATGAGCAATTATTAAAGTATAAGAACCACAAAATCCTCAATAATTTATAGTTATTAAACCACTTAATACTATTCCTATATGAGCAACTGAAGAATAAGCAATTAAAGACTTTAAATCAATTTGTCGTAAACAAATAAATCTCACTAATACTCCTCCAATTAATCTAATTCTTACTCAAATATAATTAAATTTTATTCCTAATACTATTAAACAATTAAAGATTCGTAAAAGACCATAACCTCCTAATTTTAATAAAATTCCTGCTAAAATTATTGACCCAGAAACAGGTGCTTCAACATGAGCTTTTGGTAATCATAAATGAACTATAAATATAGGCATTTTAACTAAAAATGCTATAATTATACATACATATATTAAAAAATTATAATAATTTAGATTATTAAATATAAATATTATTAAAATTCTTTTATCTTCATAAATAAAAAAAATTCCTACTAATAAAGGTAAAGAAGCTAATAAAGTATAAAATAATAAATATACTCCTGCTTGAAGACGTTCTGGTTGATATCCTCATCCAATAATTAAAAATAATGTTGGAATTAATCTTCTTTCAAAAAATAAATAAAATATAAATAAATTTGTTCTTCTAAAAGTAAAGTATAATAAAATTAATAAAATTAAAATTATAAAACTAAAATAACTTTTATAAAAATTATTTTTATAAACTGATTCTCTAGCTATATATATTAAACTACAAATTCATAAACTTAGTAAAATTAAACCATAAGATAATAAATCACATCCTAAAAAATAACTTAAATTTCCTCAATAAAATTGATAAAACCCATAACCTATAAATATAAAAATAATAATAAATAATAAATTTTGAATTACTCAATAATTTTTTTTTATAAAACATAAAGGGATTATAAAAACTATTATTATTAAAAATTTTAACATTGTAAAACTCTAAATCTTTGAAAAAAATCATTTCCATGAGTTCGAATCATAGAAACTAAAATTGATAATCCTAAAGCACCCTCACAAACTCTAAAAATTAAAAATACTATTGAAAAATATGTTTCATAATTATAATAATTTAAATATAAAAATAAAATTATAAATAATCTTAAAACAATAAATTCTAAACTTAATAAAGTTACTAGTAAATGTTTACGTTTAGAAGAAAATACAATAATACCTCTAATTAATAAAATAATAGAAACATAAACAAAAATTGTCATTAGTTTTAATAGTTTAAATAAAACATTGGTCTTGTAAACCAAAATTAAGATTCATCTTTTAAGACTTCAGAGAAAAAGAAACTTCTTTATCATTAATCCCCAAAATTAATATTTTTATAAACTATCCTCTGATATTTTTCAATTTTTATTATTAATAATAAATATCATTATTAGATTAATTTTTACACAAATAAAACACCCTTTAGCTATAGGATTAATTTTATTAATTCAAACACTAACAATTTGTTTAACTATAGGTCTAATTACTAAAACTTTTTGATTTTCTTACATTTTATTTTTAGTTTTTTTAGGAGGAATACTTATTTTATTTATTTACATAACAAGTTTAGCTTCTAATGAAATATTTTCTATATCCTTTAAACTAATTATTAGATTTTTTTTATTTTTTTCATTAACGTTATTTATTATTTATTTATTAGATAAGAACTTAATTTTATCCTCTTTTTTCAATTTTGATATAAATAATTTTATAGAATCATTTATACTTAAAATAAATGAAAATTCTATAAATTTAACTAAATTATACAATCAACCAACAAGAATAATTACATTAATGTTAATTAATTATTTATTACTAACTTTAATTGTAATTGTAAAAATTACTAATATTTTTTATGGACCTCTACGTCAAAAAAACTAATGAATAAACCAATTCGATCTCACCATCCTTTATTTAAAATTGCTAATAATGCTTTAGTAGATTTACCAACCCCTTCTAATATTTCTACTTGATGAAATTTTGGTTCTCTTTTAGGATTATGTTTAATTATTCAAGTTTTAACAGGATTATTTTTAGCTATACATTATACTGCACATATTGATTTAGCTTTTAATAGAGTAACTCATATTTGTCGTGATGTCAATTATGGATGATTACTTCGAACTCTTCATGCTAACGGTGCTTCATTTTTTTTTATTTGTTTATACCTACATGTCGGACGAGGAATATATTATAATTCTTTTTTATTTATTCCAACCTGAATAATTGGAACAATTTTATTATTTTTAACTATAGGAACTGCTTTTATAGGATACGTTTTACCATGAGGTCAAATATCTTTTTGAGGAGCTACAGTAATTACAAATTTATTATCAGCAATTCCTTATTTAGGAACTGATTTAGTTCAATGACTTTGAGGAGGATTTGCAGTAGATAATGCAACTTTAACTCGATTTTTTACATTTCATTTTTTATTACCTTTCATTGTAATAGCTTTCACTATAATTCATTTATTATTTCTTCATCAAACAGGATCAAATAATCCTTTAGGATTAAATAGAAATTTAGATAAAATTCCATTTCATCCTTACTATACTTTTAAGGATTTAACAGGATTTTTTATTTTATTAATTTTTTTAACTTTACTTACCCTTTTAGATCCTTATCTATTGGGGGACCCAGATAATTTTACCCCAGCTAATCCCTTAGTTACTCCTGTTCATATTCAACCAGAATGATATTTTTTATTTGCCTATGCAATTCTTCGTTCAATTCCTAATAAATTTGGAGGTGTAATTGCATTAGTTTTTTCTATTGCAATTTTAATAATTTTACCTTTTACTCATATAAGAAAATCTCAAGGAATTCAATTTTATCCAATTAATCAATTTTTATTTTGAACTATATTAATTATTATTATCCTATTAACTTGAATTGGAGCTCGTCCAGTAGAAGAACCTTACATATTAACAGGACAAATTTTAACAATTTTATATTTCGCTTATTACTTGATTAACCCATTAATATCTAAAATATGAGATAATTTATTAAATTAGTTAATGAGCTTGAATAAGCATATATTTTGAAAATATAAGATAGAAAATAAATTTCTATTAACTTTACTAAAATTATTTCATTAAAATAAACAAATTAAAATATTTAAACCTATAAAAAAAATTAAATAATTTAATGATAAAGGTAAAAAACTTTTTCAAGCTAAATATATTAATTTATCATAACGAAATCGAGGTAAAGTTCCTCGTACTCAAATAAATACAAAAGATAAAAATGTTAATTTAATAAAAAATATTAAAGACATTAAATCACATCCTAAAAAAATTACACTAAATAATATTCTTATAAATAAAATTCTAGCATATTCTGCTAAAAAAATTAAAGCAAATCCTCCTCTTCTATATTCAACATTAAACCCTGAAACTAATTCAGATTCTCCCTCAGCAAAATCAAATGGAGTTCGATTTGTTTCCGCTATACATGAAGCTAATCAAGCAAGAGCTAAAGGAAAGGTAATCAACAAAAATCAAATATAATTTTGATAAACTATAAAATCCAATAATTTATAACTTTTAATTAAAAATACAAAAGATAATAAAAGCAAAGCTAATCTTACTTCATAAGAAATAGTTTGAGCTACTGCCCGTAAACCTCCTAATAAAGCATAATTTGAATTTGAAGATCACCCTGCAATCATTACTGTATAAACTCCTAAACTTGTACAACATAAAAAAAATAATAACCCTAAATTAAAAAAATATAAATTAATAAAATAAGGTATTACTATTCAAACTAATAAAGATAAAAATAATCTAAAAATTGGAGAAAAATAATATCTGACATAATTAGATAAAACTGGATAAGTTTGTTCTTTAGTAAATAATTTAATAGCATCTCTAAAAGGCTGAGGAATTCCTATAAACCCTACTTTATTAGGCCCCTTACGAATTTGAATATAACTTAATACTTTACGTTCTATTAAAGTCAAAAAAGCTACACCAACTAATACACAAATTACTAAAATTAATCTTCTAATTAATGATAAAAAATAATCTAATAATATCAAGTATTGTCTGTAAAATAATTACATATATGAATTCTAAATTCATTGCACTAATCTGCCAAAACAATATTATTAAAATTCAATAAAAAAGAATTATTCTAAATATTTGGTCCTTTCGTACTAAAATATTTTTATATAATTAAGGATAGAAACCAACCTGGCTTACGCCGGTCTGAACTCAGATCATGTAAGGATTCAAAGGTCGAACAGACCTAAACTTTGAACTTCTACACCCAAAAATAACCCTTAATCCAACATCGAGGTCGCAACCCTTTTTGTCGATAAGAACTCTTAAAAAAGATTACGCTGTTATCCCTAAGGTAACTTAGTCTTTTAATCACTAAAAATGGATCAATAATTCATTAATTTATGTTTAAAAATAAAAAGAGTTTTTTAAATCTTCTTGTCACCCCAACAAAATATTTTATTTAATAAAAATTAAAAATTTCTATAAATTAATTATCATATAAATATAAAGCTCTATAGGGTCTTCTCGTCCTTTAATTACATTTAAGCCTTTTGACTTAAAAGTTAAATTCAAATTTCATTTAAATTGAGACAGTAAATACTTCGTTCAATCATTCATTCTAGCCCTCAATTAAAAGACTAATTATTATGCTACCTTTGCACGGTCAAAATACCGCGGCCCTTTAAAAATTTCAGTGGGCAGATTAGACTTTAAATTATTTTCAAAAAGACATGTTTTTGTTAAACAGGCGAGTATTTATTTTGCCGAGTTCCTTAATTTAATCTTTAAATTAATTTTACTTTCACAAATTATTATACTAATTTTATCATTATTACTAATTTATTTTTATTATAAATTATATTTTAATAAAAATCTAAATAAATAAAAATAATTTTAAATTTTAAAATAAATTATAACATTTTTTTTTATTATTGACTATTTCTAAGCCTATAATTTTTAAATTTAAATAATTATTATAGATTTTATTTTAAAGCTAATCCCTTAAAATATTTATAATATAAATTATTTATTTAAATAAATAAATAAATATTTTTTATTATATAAATTAAATTTATTTCTTAAAAAACCAGATATATTTAAGAACGAATAACGTTTCATTTCAAATAAAATATTTTTAATTACTATAATACGTAAACTAATATATTTTATTAAATCTCTTAAAATCGGGAAACATAAATATTTATATTTTAATAGATAAACCCTGATACACAAGGTACAATATTTTAAATTTACTTTTAAATTAATTTATTTTCAAATATTTCAATTTTCTTTTACAATACTAATTAATTATAATTTAAATTATTTTTTCAATAACCTTTACTAAAATTTCTATTTAATAAAATTGATTTTATTAAAAAATTATTTATCCAAATAAACAAAATAAGATTTTTCTATCAAATTAAATCGATTTGCACGACAACTTTTCAATGTAAATGAAATGCTTATCTACTCAAGCTCTAATCTGTCTTTCTAGACACACCTTCCGGTACGTCTACTATGTTACGACTTATCTCATTTTAAATAACGAGAGCGACGGGCGATATGTACATGTTTTAGAGCTAAAATCAATAAAATAATATATATATATATATTTATTTACTATCAAATCCACTTTCTTAAAAATATTTCAATTTTAAATCCATATAAATTCAATTAATGTAACCCATTATCACTTAAATATAAACTGCACCTTGATCTGACATTAAATATAATTTTATATTAAGAAAATTAAATTCTCTTTTAAGACATTCTGATGACGACGGTATACATATTAATAATTTAAGTAAGGTAAAGCGTGGATTATCGATTACGAAACAGGTTCCTCTGAAAAGACTAAAACACCGCCAAATTCTTTAAGTTTCAAGCATATAACTATTACTACTCTAGAAATTTATTTTACTTTTAAAATAATAGGGTATCTAATCCTAGTTTAATAATTAAATTTAATAGCTTCATTTTATTTTCAAAAATATTTTATAAAATAAAATTTCACCTAATAATTTATAATATAATTTATATAAAATAATTAACTATATTCTAATAAAATTTATTTGTATCTTTCGTATAACCGCGGTAGCTGGCACGATATTTACCAATACTATATAATATTACTAATTCAAACTTTATTTTAAAAATTAAAATCAAATACTGTGAATCATAAAATAAATTTTTTCTTTAAGATAAATTTTTTAAACTTACAAAAATTTACATGTAAAATATATTATTAATAAATTCTCAAGCAAAAATTAAACTTTAATTTTTTTTTAAAATATAAATTATCTTAAATTTTTAAAGAGAATATTTCTTTTTAGTGAACTTTTATTAGTTTAATTCGCTATCTTCCCTCAGAGAAACTAAAAATCTAAAATTTATAAGCAAAATTAATCAACTTTTTAAATTATTTTATTATCTAATAATTTCCCTATTATAATTTTCAATTCAAAATATTTACTTTTACTTTAATATTTCCCTTGTACATTATATATATATATATATATATATATATTTCCCTTATGTACATATTAAAATAATTCCCTTAATAAATATTTTTAAACCGAATTTATAATTATTAAACAATTTTTTTTAAATAATTTTTATTCCACTAAAATTTAGATATTAAAATTATACAATTTTTAAAAAAATTATAATTTTAAAAATACAAAAATTAAATATTTTTAAATTAAGCCCTTTATAATTTTTTATTAAAAAATAAATCATAATTTTTTAAAAATTTTTAAAAACTAATTTTAATTAGTTTTAAAAACTAAAAATAGAAAAAAAAAATCGGGCCAATATAATTTGTAATAGTATACAATCATCTAATTTATTTAATTAATAATAATTGATATTTAAATATATTTAAGAATAAATATTAAAGGTACAACTCATAGATATCTTTTTTTTTTTTTAGTTTTTTAAAAAAAAGATATCTATTGGTGTTTTAAGTAATTTTCTAATGTTATAACCTTAAAAATTATTTTTTTTAAATATTTTTTAATTATTTTGTGATAATTTTATGTCTTATTTATTAGCTTAGAACTATAAGTTTTATTTTATGATTAAAACACTTAATGAATTCATATATTATTTTATTGTACATTCATCTAGAATGGACTTATAATCTTTATTTGTATTTGTTTACCTACAAATTTTATATATATATATATATAGATATATTATTTAAAATTTTAATTTATATATAAAAATATATTTTGAATAACATATAAAAATACATTATTAACTAACAATTAATTTAGGTATAATATTAAGATTAAAATTTAATTGATTAATAAATCCCTCTCTCCCAGAGGTTTATATAGGTCTGTTATTTATATATTTAATTGTATTCATGATTAAAATCTTGAACGTAGTTAAATCTCTTTTGTAATATTTATATAAATTGAAGATAATTATTAAATATTTTATTATTATATATATATAAGATTAATTAAATTATTATATTAATTAAGTATTTAATTTATTGTATTAAATAATATATATATATATAATATTATATAATAAAATTAAAAAAAAAATCAAAAAAACAAGACATTTAATCTTAAGTTAGTATTCTAAGCCCGGTTCACAAAAAAATACATTAAATAAAAAAAAAAAAATTTTTTTTAAAAAAAAAAAAAAAAAAAATATTGTTAAAATACCTCTAAAAGCGTATTTTTCACCCTTTCACCCC